GAGCCTTTACTTCATTTAATCAATCTTATTGGTAACTTGTATAGTTACCACCACACTCTTTGGCTCTACCCCTGAATTATTCAGTAACAGGTCTTTCACACTGAGACCCACCTATACAGTAACGGTATTTAATTATGAAAGTTAGCTGGGTAGCTGACCCTCGTAGTCCGTTCTTGACCGAGTGAAAACTTCATTTTTCTGTTTTTTTTTTTTGAATTTCAATAAGATTTCCTCCGCTTAATGGATAACCATTTGCTACCAATGGAGAATTGCTTCTCATCTTAAATTCAGTTGATTGGATTTGCACCAATGGAAACCATAAACTTTCTACACAATAGAAGGATTGATTGGTTTATTTTAGTTTTAGATAGTGAATGGAGTTCCTTCTTCCATTCTATCCTATTCACTGGTACTCATCATTCATACTGGAAAGCGGTTTTCTTGCTTTTTTTGTGCCAGTTCATGATCTAAACGAGTCGCACATACACCCTAGTACATGTTCCTCGACGCTGAGGACATCCCCGAAGAGCGCGAGTTTTCACGACATTTCGAATTGGCTGTCTTGCATTTCTAAGAAGTTGTTGACTAGTTGGCATATTGAATCATATACGTAATGGGCTGGCTTAGATTGATCCTAACCGGATCATTATGAATTTTTTCTAGTTAAAAATACGAATAGTAAAATCGGAAATAAAACTTCAAATCATGGATTCGCGCAAAATTGATTTTATTTCTCTAATAGAAGTAAGCCCGGAGATAGGATCTCAATTCATGGAAATTTAAAAAAATTTTCTCCTCCTATAAGATCAACAAGTCCATACTCTTGAGCTTCTATTGCTGACATAGAAAGGTCTCTGTCCATGTCAGCCATTATTTTCGTGCGTGATTTCAACGTCGTTTTTCTAAAACCATCTATGATGATGTCGTGCATTTTTTGTATTTCATCCAGTTCCATGAAAATGTCTACGTTTTTTTCGTCCAAATAAGGACTAGAGGGCTGATGCATCATTACCCTGATGATAAAAGGATTCTCTATCTGCTGTGTGAAACGAACAGAAAAGAAAGATAAAGAATAATAGGAAAAAAAGATAGAATTGAACAACCGTACGGGCATCGTCTTTTGTGCATTGCATACGGCTCTACAATCAAATTGAAATTGACCCTTACTTTCCATTCAAGAAAGATAAAAATAGAATCTCTCAGCCCCAGATGGGTAAATGATTAAATTGCCACCCTTCCTTTCGGAGGAGTTAAAAATACTATGATGGCTCCGTTGCTTTCTATTTTAAAATGGATTCTTTTTTTGTCTTTGATTCAGCAATCCCAAAGTTTCTTTTTGATCCAACCAAAAAAGGAAAAATCTTGTTTTTTTTTCGCACTCTTTTTTTTCTAACATAAATATTGTTAAGAGTCCTTCGGTGTGAAAACAAAAAAGTTTGTGACGCTGAATTGGACTCCCGATAGATAAGAGAAAATCGGAAATACCTTTTATCTCATACTACTCTCTCGATACATAATCGAATCTTTTGAAAAAAAAACAATACAAAAATTTTTCATATCGAATTCGAAGTGCCATGCTATTATTACTTAATATTCATATGGCGAAGGCATAGTTTTCTTTTTTCTCTCAAATAAAAAAACCTCATTGGCGCCAAGCGTGAGGGAATGCTATACGTGAATTTCCTCCATTCAGGATAAAACATGCCATTGACGCGGCCATTCCCGTAACTATTGTCTCGACTGGTGCGAGAATAGTCTGTATAGTATCATAAATGGCTATTCCATCTATTACTGATCCACCAAGAGAGTTTATAAAAAATTTAAACTTTTTGCTAGAATCCGCGAGACTGAAAAATATCAAAGCACCTGTCATGATATTCGCGAGGTCTGAAGTAATTTCACCGCCTAAAATAAGTATTCTTCGTCGATAAAGTCCGTTGAGTAAGGAAAAATTCTATTCCTTCGAGGACCGTACATGCACCTTTTGATGCATACGGTTCAAAAAACAATTGCGAAAAAAACGAATCAATGTATAGATTCCAGTCCTCTTTCTTTTTTCCTATTCTTTTTCATAGCAGTTTTTTCGAACTTCTAACGAAAGGGCTTTTTCTTCGATTTTTCAATAAAGACGAATTTTTACTTCTTTTCTTTCTTATAATAGAAAAATGTCAATAAACTTATCGAATTAACTTCTCATTGATGTATTGTTTCATCGAGATTCAATCCAAATCACGATGGTATTTTCTTGTTCCTGAATGGATCTCTTTCATCTTTTTAGGTTTATGCTCTACTCCGGGTCAAGATCCGCCCGATTTGGATTTGTACATATAGGACAAATCGTCCCATCACCATTTCTTTTTGTTATGACTTTCTAAATAACAAACAGGAATCATTTATGATACACGTAGTAATCATAGATATATTCCCAATTGGGTTTTTGCTAAACGGAGCCTGGATACTTCATTTTTTGAGTCCAACCAAAGCCAACCATAAATTATTCTAATTAAGAATTAAGAATAGTATTATGAATTCCCCCAAACAATGCATCTAATTGCACTTCACGCTCCAATTTTTTGATGATTCAATTTATCTTTCTTGGGCGAAACAGAGGATCTCTCGGTCGGGGGAGAGAACGGGGAAATCCCATATGACCCAATAGATCTGACAAGTCACACTATAAGTCAGTCCACTCTGACTCTTCATCGTCGTCAGGAATTGGAATTGGGTAAGGTATTTTCGGAAGACCAACAGGCATGAATTAAAAGAAAAAAGAAGAAAATACTCTATTTCACTTTGATGTGGAAACGTAACAATATGGTTTTATGGTTTTATTGGCTTTATCATATTTATTTTATCCATAGATTAGAAAAATTCAGAAAGAAAGACAAAATAAATAAAGGAAAATTTTTATGAATAGGTCCTTCTAATGATCAATAAGGATGGACGCATTTTCTCCTAGAAAATGGTATCAATCCCCATTGCGTATTGGTACTTATCGAATATAAAATAAATCTGCTTCTCTTTGTTCCTACGAACAGAATAAATATTAACTGAACCTTTGTTAGGAAATAATCCACTGAACAAGAGAGGTCCATAGGATAGTCATAGTATAGTCTTTTCCAATGCAATAAAGTTACGTAGTGTCTATTTTTCTTTGATAAAGGGGTATTTTCCATGGGTTTGCCTTGGTATCGTGTTCATACCGTTGTATTGAATGATCCTGGCCGGTTGCTTTCCGTTCATATAATGCATACAGCTCTGGTTGCTGGTTGGGCGGGCTCGATGGCTCTGTATGAATTAGCAGTTTTTGATCCTTCTGACCCTGTTCTTGATCCAATGTGGAGACAGGGTATGTTTGTTATACCCTTCATGACTCGTTTAGGAATAACCAATTCATGGGGAGGTTGGAGTATCACAGGAGGGACTGTAACGAATCCGGGGATTTGGAGTTACGAAGGTGTAGCTGGGGCACATATTGTGTTTTCTGGCTTATGCTTTTTGGCAGCTATCTGGCATTGGGTCTATTGGGATCTAGAAATATTTTGTGATGAACGTACAGGAAAACCTTCTTTGGATTTGCCCAAGATCTTTGGAATTCATTTATTTCTCTCCGGGGTGGCTTGCTTTGGTTTTGGTGCATTTCATGTAACAGGCTTGTACGGTCCTGGAATATGGGTGTCCGATCCTTATGGACTAACGGGAAAAGTACAACCTGTAAATCCGTCGTGGGGCGTGGAAGGGTTTGATCCTTTTGTTCCGGGAGGAATAGCATCTCATCATATTGCAGCAGGTACGTTGGGCATATTAGCGGGTCTATTCCATCTTAGCGTCCGACCGCCACAACGTCTATACAAAGGATTGCGTATGGGAAATATTGAAACCGTACTTTCCAGTAGTATCGCGGCTGTCTTTTTTGCCGCTTTTGTTGTTGCTGGAACTATGTGGTATGGTTCAGCAACTACCCCCATCGAATTATTTGGTCCCACTCGTTATCAATGGGATCAGGGTTACTTCCAGCAAGAGATATATCGAAGAGTTAGTGCCGCGCTAGCAGAAAATCAAAGTTTATCAGAAGCCTGGTCTAAAATTCCTGAAAAATTAGCTTTTTATGATTATATCGGCAATAATCCGGCAAAAGGAGGATTATTCAGGGCAGGTTCAATGGATAACGGAGATGGAATAGCGGTTGGATGGTTAGGACACCCTATCTTTAGAGATAAAGAAGGGCGTGAGCTTTTTGTACGTCGTATGCCTACTTTTTTTGAAACATTTCCAGTCGTTTTGGTCGACGGCGACGGAATTGTTAGAGCGGATGTTCCTTTTAGAAGGGCAGAATCGAAGTATAGTGTTGAACAAGTAGGTGTAACCGTTGAGTTCTATGGCGGCGAACTCAATGGAGTCAGTTATAGTGATCCTGCTACTGTGAAAAAATATGCTAGACGCGCTCAATTGGGTGAAATTTTTGAATTAGACCGTGCGACTTTGAAATCCGATGGTGTTTTTCGTAGCAGTCCAAGGGGTTGGTTTACTTTTGGGCATGCTTCGTTTGCTTTGCTCTTCTTCTTCGGACACATTTGGCATGGTGCTAGAACCTTGTTCAGAGATGTTTTTGCTGGTATTGACCCAGATTTGGATGCTCAAGTAGAGTTTGGAGCATTCCAAAAACTTGGGGATCCAACTACAAGAAGACAGGCGGTCTGATACAAGAACGCTTTGGTATCTTTCGCCTCTATTTTCTTTTTGGAGGGATTTTTACATAGAGTACCGGAGTGAATTTGCATCACCGCCTTTTTGACTCTTGCTCTTTCGAGATGATTCCCAAAAAGAAAAAAAAACAAACAGGTAGGGAAGCTATAATTGTAAACCACGATCGAATCTATGGAAGCATTGGTTTATACATTCCTTTTAGTCTCGACTCTAGGGATAATTTTTTTCGCTATCTTTTTTCGAGAACCACCTAAAGTTCCAACTAAAAAGTGAAATTCTTTTTCATTATCTCA